CATCAATAGGTTTAGCAAGAGCATTTATAACACGACCCAAGTAAGCCTCGCTCACGGGTATCTGAGCAATTCTTCCTGTTGCTTTTACAAAACTTCCCTCTTGTATCATCAACCCATCGCCCATTAATACAATCCCAACATTTTTTGATTCCAAATTCAAAGCAATACCTCTAGTCCCTTCTGCAAATTCGACTAATTCCCCTGACATTATTTCACCAAGACCTATAATACGAGCAATCCCATCCCCCACTTGAACTACGCGACCGATATTCTCAATTCCTACTTTCCTATTATATTGTTCAATACGTTCGCGGAGAATTTTATGAATTTCGTCGACTCGAAGGGTTGCCATTAGTGTTTCTTGAATCTTTTTTTTTCGGAAGCAAGGGGAAAAATAATGCCTAAATTCTAAACAAAAGTAGAAGTTCAAGGCCTAATAAATTTAAATTATCTCTTCCATTCTATGTCCCCCAGAATGCCAATATTAGCACGAATCGTACGGAAATGTAACTCGGTATTCAAACAACTATTCAGAGTTCCTAGAGCTCCTTGTACGGCTTGTTGGAAAACCCGTTGTCGGACCTGATTCATCGCTCTTTGTTTTTCAAAATAAAGGGTTTCATTTTTAGACTTTTCTAATTGTTCCAAACTCATAGAAGTAGCATTAATCAAATTTGCTTTTTCTCGTTCTATCTCAGAGTATCCATTCATCCGATACTCATCTGCTTCTAGTTCGACTTTCTGTAATCGAAGCCGAGCTTTTTCGAGTTGTTCAAGGGTCCCTCTACGCAATTCTTCCGAATTTCGAATAGTACTTAAGATCCTCTGTTTTCGATTATCTAATAAATCTTTTAATGAAAGTAGATTATCTTGCTATTAAGTTTACAACTTTTATGATCTCTTCCCGAACCAAACATGAATCTTTCGATTCATTTGGCTCTCACGCTCCTTTTTTTTTTTTTTTATGTAATGAGCCTATCCTCTATCCTCTTTTCTCTTTGTATTTCAATATACCGAAACGTATATAAGACTAGATAAATATTAAGAGGACTCTTCCGACTAGATAAAAATCTATCATGGTCAGCAAAGTTGTTTCTTTATTTGTGTTTGCTCTGTTAGTTAATAATTTCATTAAGAAAAACGAAGTAAATAAATGGAAAATGAAAATTGCTAGAATTATTTTTCTTTCTTTAAATCCAAAAAATTTCTCTTTTTTTTTATACACAGGTCGTCGATTCGGCATTGGAAAAAGGGCAGGGTGCCCTTCTAGTAAATAGTTCAAACCATTTTATCGATATGAGTGTTCTATATCCGATAAATTCTACACTAGCTATTTCCCGTTTAAAGCATTTGGATACTAATAAAGCATTTCGATACTAATATAGTTGTAGAAAGAGTACCCCTTTTTGCCTGGACTTCAAGCAGTTTAGCTTTAACCGTGTTAATGATCTCACATTATTGGTCTATAGAGAATCAAAGTAAATTTACCAATGAGTCGCGAAATGCTATGGTTCTTCCATATGATTTCTGAAGTTATTCAGAAGTAATTCGTGGAGATCGTGCACCTTTTCTTATTTATCCCAAAACAAAAATACTAAAAAATATTCTAAAGTGCAGCCGGATAGATCCAATTTATTCTTGAAATAGACAACTCGCACACACTCCCTTTCCAAAAAAAATCAATACGCCAACCACTACAGTTAGATTTATTAGATTTGTTGCTAAAATATCGGTATTAATCCCGAAACTCCCAGCGAATGGCCAGTGAGCTAAAAAAACAAAAGAATGGGTTACATTTTTCATATGCTCTCCTCTTATAGATAGGACGAACAAAGAAGAAAGTTTTTCGATCACTTACTTCGGAAGAAAGTTTTTCGATCACTTACTTCGCTCGCCCTTTTTTTTATCGGTTTTTTTAATGCAATTTTTTTAATGCAAATAGATTCAATCTAATAATTTCTTTTAGATTAAGTCTTAGGTCTCGTTTGACCTGTGAAAGATCTCCTTTGTTAAAATGTTCCCAAAATTCCTAAAATAAAAGGAAAAAGATCCTAAACTAAGGACGGGAAGGAAGAGGGCGAGCATATCTTCCACCTAAATTGATCATGCTCAAATCAACCCTTCCCGGGGTATTGTCTGTCCCGATAAATAAAAAATTCCTGGAATAATATAATAAATAAAAGTATTGATATACTTGGAATTACAGAAGCAAATACCAATTTACTAAAAAAATAAAAAAGTATCTAATCTAAAGGACTTATTTTCTTTTTTAGGATTAAACAAAAGGGTTCGCAAATAAAAGCGCTAGTGCCACAACCAATCCATAAATTGTTAAAGCTTCCATAAAAGCTAGACTAAGCAATAAAGTACCTCGTATTTTCCCTTCTGCTTCTGGCTGTCTCGCAATACCCTCTACAGCTTGTCCTGCAGCAGTACCTTGACCAACTCCAGGCCCAATAGAAGCAAGCCCTACAGCCAATCCAGCAGCAATAACGGAAGCAGCAGCAATTAGTGGATTCATGGTGAGTTCCTCGTGTCAAAAAAAAAAGAAATGGTTAAGGATACAATCAACCAAGAAATTATTACTTTTAACTTCTAAGCTCTATTGGGTAGAAGTAACTAAAAAGTACAAGTACAGATAATCTAAATCGTCCGAACTACTTCGAGATCTCGTTTTTAGTTTCTAATCATTAGAGGTTTGTGTAAATCCATATGCTTTTCATTATTCTATTTCTCTTTCTTTCCAACCAACCACCCTTTCATTCCATCTTTTTTTACTCTTCGATATCCTTGAGTTCCCATTTTTTCCCTTCATCTAATCCATAATAAAAGACAAAATACAGGAAGAACCCCTATTGAAATCGAACTAATAAAAATCCAATAGGAATCAAATCAAGATATACAATTGATAACAATATGCTGCATAGAACTGGATATGGAATCCAATTCCGGAATTCTATATATCGGAAATGAATCTAATCTAACTTAGAAATAAATAAAATCCTATATACATTTGTTTCTTCTCTTTTGTTTGCATATTTTCTTATTTTTTATTGAATCCAATTCCAAAATCATTCCTTAGAAAGCCGCACAAAAGATGACTGTCTTATAGACATTAAGGATATAGATCTAACCGGATTTCGCCCCCCCTGAATGCATATATAATTTAACAATTCCGTAATATAGTCTATTCTCTCTCCTACAACTCTAGGTTATATATTCATACGCTAGTTCGTTTTCTAACCAGGAGGATTATCTGCAACCATGCATGAATTGGGCTAAGCTAAAAAAAAAAGACTATTTCGAAAATTAGTCAATTCAATGATGACCTTCCATGGATTCACCTATATAGGCTGCGGCTAACGTTGCAAAAATAAGAGCTTGAATACCGCTTGTAAATAATCCAAGAAACATGACCGGTATAGGGACTACTAAGGGGACTAAAGAAACAAGAACAACAACGACTAATTCATCCGCCAATATATTTCCGAAAAGTCGAAAACTAAGCGATAATGGTTTTGTGAAATCTTCTAGGATGTTAATTGGTAAAAGGATTGGGGTTGGTTTAATATATTTCTCGAAATAACTCAATCCTTTTTTGCTAAGACCCGCATAAAAATATGCCGCTGATGTGAGTAAAGCTAAAGCAACAGTAGTATTTATATCATTCGTGGGCGCTGCTAATTCCCCATGGGGTAACTCTATAATTTTCCAAGGTAAAAGAGCACCCGACCAATTCGAAACAAAAATAAAAAGGAACATAGTTCCAATAAAGGGAACCCAGGGCCCATATTCTTCTCCAATCTGAGTTTTGCTCAAATCTCGAATAAACTCAAGGACATATTCGAAGAAATTCTGACCGTCGGTTGGGATGGTTTGTGGATTCCGAACAGCTATGATAACTGAACCCAGCAAGATAGTAATTACGACCCAAGAAGTGATGAGTACTTGGGCATGAATTTGGAAACCTCCTATTTGCCAATAGAAGTGTTGGCCTACTTCTACGCCTGATATATCATACAACCCCTTGAGTGTTTTAATGGAACATGGTGTAATATTCATATTGTCCTCTGATAAAAATTGAACTTCAAAAAAGGAATTCTTTTGATTCAACCATCTCTTTCTCAACTCAGCAACTTGAAGTATTAATCTTATATTTAGGATACCAAGAAATCACATCAAATGATAATATATATCAATACCCTCTAATATATATCAATATTCCCCTTCTTTTATCTATGCAAAACAAAAAAAAATAGTAACTGATCCCATAAATCTACGTAGTTGCTTAAGAATTCACTATTCTTCTTAATCAATGATTTCTTATATAGAGAGAACGGCCCTCACAAATTGCAAATACTAATTTGTTAAGAATCAATCGAATTGAAGTCATAGTGTCATCGTTGGCAGGAATCGATATATTCGCGAGATCTGGGTCACAATTTGTATCGACTAAAGAAATAGTAGGAATCCCCAAAATGGCGCATTCCCGAAGAGCTATATACTCTTTTTGCTGATCAAGGACGATCACAATGTCAGGCAACCTCGTCATATATTTAATCCCGCCGAGATATCTTTGCAAGGTAGATAATTTTCTCTTTAAGATTGCCACATCTCTTTTTGGGAGATGGTGGAATTTTCCCATCTTTTCTTCCGCTCTTAAGTCTCTAAATTGAGAAAGTCTAGTTTTGGTAATCGACCAATTCGTTAACATACCACTGAACCACTTTTTATTAACATAATGACAACGAGACCTTATTGCAGCTGATGCTACTAAATCCGCTGCTCTTTTTTTGGTACCAACAATTAAGAAGCTTTTTCCCTGACTTGCTGCATCAAAAACTAAATCACAAGCTTCTGATAAAAAACGAGCCGTTCTAGCAAGATTTGTAATATGAGTACCTTTACGCTTTGCCGAGATGTAAGGAGCCATTTTAGGATTCCATTTCTTAATACCATGACCAAAATGAACTCCCGCTTCTATCATCTCTTTCAAATTGATGTTCCAATATCTTCTTGTCATTTTTTCCACACTTCCTTTTTTTTTTCTTTTTTTCGTCTTACCATTACGGAATTGATTTCCTTTTGAAGATTAAGAAAGAGCCGAAATATCTTGAAATAAATAATAATTGTTCCGATGGAACCTTCTACTCAGAATTGGCCATTGATACATGATATAAACACAGCCTTAATAAATTAACTGACTTCTTTTATTTAGTAAAATAGGAAAATACAAAATCTAAAATCAGACCTGTTAGCATTCTAAGGTCAAAAGTCTAGTTTCAATTAAAGTAAAAAAATCTGCTTTATATGCTTTATATATCCTTAAATCGTATAAATGGGAGTAAATGGGGGTTCTGATGTCTCATAGAAATTGTTTGTTACGTCAGAATCAGAAGAAACTAATTCTGTATGGAGAAACAAAATATCTCTCATTTCCGACGTGAATAGATTTTTTTTTTGAATTTCGAAATAAAGGTTCTTGTCTTGTGGGAAACAATGCACAAATTTTTGGAATCCGGTACCAACAGGTATAATTCCCCCCAGAACTACGTTTTCCTTAAGGCCTTTCAACCAATCAATACGACCTCGTAGGGCAGCTTTTGCTAAAACTCGAGCAGTTTCTTGAAAACTTGCTTCAGATATGAAACTTTGGGTATTCAGGGAAGCCCTTGTTATTCCCAATAAGATTGCCCGATAATAGATCGATTCATCCAAAGCTCGCCCTGCTCGTTCCGCTCGCAATAGTCCTATTAATTCCCCAGGTAAAAAAACATTAGACATTCCATCTTCGGAAACCCGTACTTTTGATGTTACTTGGCGTATAATAATCTCTATATGTCTATTATGGATCTGTACCCCTTGGGATCGATAAACCTTTTGGATCTTATTAACCAAAGAGATACGACTTTGGGCGATGGTTAGCTCAGCTCCAATCAAAAATCCCCAGGGAACCCCAAGAATTCTTGGTATACGCTCATTCCAATCCTCAATTCTCCGTTCGAGATTCGGCGATAGTGAATCAATTGAACGTGCTTCGAATATTTGTTCTACTTTTGGAAGACCTTGCGTTATATCACTAGATCTCGATTTTTCATATATAAAGGTAACTAACCTATCTCCTTTGGAAAGGATTTTTCCATAATGACCATGAACAGTTGCTCCTATAGTGGCCAAATAAGGCTTAGCTGCTCTTATAACAAAGGAGTCCATATTAACAATGAAAATTTGACCAGATTTTTTTATGTGCGATTTAAATAGACATACATTTTCGCAAATAAATTGTCCAAGGTGAATTATTGCCAATGTCTCCCCCCATGAGTCATGATGGAGAAAGTGCCAATTCAAATGGAATGGATCCAACATGATGTTACTGTCGAAATTCGACATCCTTTTATTTTCATCTATTAAAGAGTATTTAATCCCTTGAAGTACTTGGAAGGTTTGTTTCAAATTGTCAAGGAACAAGTATTTTTTTAACAAGATCTGATTATGTGTTAATAAATAGTAAGATGAAGAAAAATTCGATATACTAGGTACAATAGCGCCTAAGAGCCCAAAAATATCTCGAATAAGAATTCTAGGATTCGATTCTTTTACCGCATTGGGATATTTCGAATTCTTGAATAAACCAATTCGAGAACAGTTGGATGCCGACAAAATCATCAAAGATGGGTATTCTTTATTTCGATTCAACAAGGTGCCAATAGCTTCTTGATGTTGGCTAAGTGATTGAATCTTCGCCTTGGAATAAAAGGAATTGGTATTGTTGTGATCTAACCTATTATTGGGAATCGGTCCTGCACTTGTCCTATCATACCTTCTTCTTGTATATGAAATAGTGGACTTGACTAACTCAATTCTTAGGAAATCGCGAATCAGATCATTTGTTCTTAACTCAACAAGGGAAGCACGAGCCCCCTCTTTTTCTTCTTGTTCCCAATTCACTACCAAGCAAGTTCGAACGAATTGACTATTCGTGTGATAAATTCTTTGAGTTAACTTGCTATTTTCATGAGAAATAAAATTGACAAGTCGAAGTTGGAGATTATCCTCTTCTTGCAGGAGATCTTGCGGGAAAAGTCTTGCTAGATTTCTCCCTTCGTCCATTTCATATGCGACTACAGGTCGAACTGAAACAAAATACTTTTCCTTGCTTTTGAGAATTTTTTTCCGTTGAACATAAACCCAATTTTTGCTTTTTTTTGAGTCCTTAGAATCTTTTTTTTCTCTTTCTGGTGGTATCAAACTGGCGCCTAATATCTTATCCGCCTCTTCAGGAAAATGAATATCTCCGGAAAAGATTTTGAGTTCCGTATGGCTTTTTTTTCTCTTAACTCGGACCAATCCACCTAGTCGACTTCTTGTATTTTTTGTGAGTTGTGTATCCACTCCAATAATACTATTGTCAAGTACCTTTAGGGATGAGGATCTCGGCAAGATATGCAGTTCTTGAAGAATGAAAAAAAACCGATCTACTTCTTTTTGGTATTTTAGACTAAATTCTTTTGTTCCTCGATGCTCAATAAAACCCTCTTTTTTTAAGATAGAATCTTCCTCTGGGCTCCCATATTCGTCCTCTGAGTCTTCCTCTGAGTCTTCTTCTAAAGCCCCATATTCGTTCTCTGAGCCATCTTCACGGCTCCCATATTCTTCTTCCTCTAGAGTTCCATATTCGTCCTCTCGAGTTTTATATTCGTTCTCTGGGTTCCCATATTCTTCTTCTGAGTCTTTCTCTGGAGTCCTATATTCGGCCTCTAGGATCCCGTATTCATCTTCTGGGTTTCCATATTCGTCTTCTAGGGTTTCATATTCGTCTTCTAGAGTCCTATATTCGGTCTCTGGGCTCTCATATTCGTCCTCTGAGTCTTCCTCTAGAGTCCTGTAGTCTTCCTCTAGAGTCCTATACTCTTCCTCTCGGGTCCGATATTCTTCCTCTAGGGTCCTATATCGAAATTTAACAATTCCTGAACCCCTTTTATCTTTTCTGTATCCTGGATCGTCAAAATAAGCAAAAATAGTATTTCTACGTAAAACACCCATAAAGGGTATTTCAATCGAAATCCCCAAACAGGATATTAGCTCTTTTTCTTGTTCTTGATGATATTGTAATGGAATGACGAACCTATTTCTTCGCTTTTTCGCCAACAAATCCGAATTATCTTGAAGAATAGAAGGATAGACAAAATTCCAATGATTGTTGGACACGATTCGATCTGGCGTTAAATAATCAAGAATTTCCTTATCTTTTTTACCAAAAGTATCCAACAGTCTATGGCTTACTTGATCATTAGCCATTGAGAGGTCAAAGATATATCTTCCGTCAAGAGAAAAAGAATAAGTATTCATTTGATCTTGATCCTTGTGCAGTGAAAAGGATGCTATACTGGATCTGCACATACTTACTGACAATATCCATAAATGGCTTGTTTTTGGTAATCGACGAAGATTACCATATTGATATTCGGGCGCATGGTAAACATCAGTACTCCAGTGCATTTCCCCGTCTGATTCGGAATAAATATGCTTTTGTACCTTTTCTTTAAAATGCAAAGTAGATGTTCCGGCACGAATCTCCGCAATTACTTGTTCGGATTCTACATATTGATCATTTTGCACTAGAATCAGGCTTTTTAACGGAATATTCACACTATGTAGAATATCCTGACTCTGAATAGTTACACGCAAGTCTATATAGCATAGAAAAGCAGGCTGCCCATGACGGGTACGTGTGGGGTGAACCAAATCCTCATTGAATTGGATTTTTCCATTCGAGGGGGATCGTACAAGGTCGGCAGTACCCCCTGTGAATACTCCACCCGTATGAAAAGTTCTTAATGTTAGTTGAGTCCCTGGCTCCCCAATTGATTGACCCGCAATAATACCTACAGCTTCTCCCAATTCGACCAGATCGCCATGAGTGGGACTCCGCCCATAACATAATTGACAGATCCAAGATGTGCTCCGGCAAGTAAAAGGGGTTCTAATATATATTGGTTGTGCCCGAAACGGTTGTGCTCGAAAGGCAGTTATGAATCGATTGACTAATCCAATTCCAATATCTTGATTTCGAGCAGCAATGCATCGTGAACCGATATATATATCGTCTGCTAATACACGACCAATTAGTGTTTGGACAAAAAGTTTTTCTGTCATCCCATTTTGAGGACTCACAGAAATACCTCGGATAGTACCACAATCTCTTCTACGCACAATAATATGTTGAACTACTTCAACAAGTCTGCGTGTAAGATATCCAGCATCCGCTGTTCGTACAGCAGTATCTACAACCCCTTTGCGGGCTCCGTAGCAGGAAATTATATATTCTGTCAAAGAAAGTCCCTCGCGTAAATTGCTTTGAATAGGTAAATCAATCATTTGTCCTTGAGGATCCGCCATTAACCCTCTCATCCCTACTAATTGGTGTACCTGAGATGCGTTTCCTCTGGCTCCTGAAAAAGACATTAGATAGACTGGATTAGAAGGATCCGTTATCCGAAAATTCGAATTCATTTCTTGTTTCAAATATTCACTTGTAGCATACCATATTTCAACAGATTGGCGTAATTTTTCTACTGCGTGTACAGCCCCATAATAATAGTGTTTCTCCAAAAGAAAACTCTGTTGTTCCGCATCTTGGACTAACCATCCTTTAGAGGGTATTGTTAAAAGATCCTCGATTCCTAAAGAAATCGATGTAGTAGTGGCTTGATGGAAGCCCAGAGCCTTTATTTGATCCAGTATATGGGATGTATATCCCATTCCGAAATGATCTATTAATCTGCTAATAAGTCGTTTCATAGCAGTTCCGTCTATCTCTTTATTATGAAAGACCAGGTTGGCCCGTTCCGCCATACATAAGTACCCCCTTTTTGACTGAGTAGGATTCGACAATTGCTGAGTAGGATTCGACAATAGGCCTGAGTCAGTGATTCGAAAACTTAATTTACCCCCTTTCCTCAATCTTGAATTTGCGTGGCAAAAAAGATGGTACTAGCGAAATCGGAATGCCCCCCGAAAGGGGCATCGCCGAATCTAACTTCCTTGTTTAGATTTAGATAGTGTATGAATAGGCCCGACTAAATCCTTGTATGGCTTCCTCTATTTCTCTATAAAAAGAAATATGACCAAGAGTGGTTCGAATGTATATAGAACGGGTTTCTTTTTTTCTATTTCCGACTATTAGATAGTGGGCATAAATCTCATGATAAGTCCCAAAAGATTCATATTGAACTTCAATCGGAACTTCTCTTGATCCAATGACGCGTTGATCTAGTTTCCATCGGAGCCACAAGGGACTGTTTAAACCGATTCGTTTCTGTCTATAAGCTCCCAGTGCATCATAGGAACTAGAAAAATGGGGTTCTTTATCTTTCGTATAATTATTATTATTGTAGTTTACTTTTTTATTTGGATAGTTTCCGCAACTATTATATCTATTTGCACAAATACCTCGACGATTTCCAATCGTTAATACATAAAGTCCGATAAGCATGTCTTGGGTTGGCACGCAAATAGGATCTCCAATAGCGGGAGACAGGAGATTCATATGAGAAAACATAAGTAAACGGGCTTCTGCTTGAGCTTCCAAGGATAAAGGTAGATGAACAGCCATTTGATCCCCATCAAAGTCCGCATTGAAACCCTTACACACTAATGGATGTAAACAAATAGTACGCCCCTCTACTAAAGTGGGTTGGAAGGCCTGTATGCCTAATCTATGCAGGGTAGGTGCTCTGTTCAACAGTACAGGATGCCCCCGCATAACTTCTTGAAGTATTTCCCATACAATGGGTTCCTTTTCCCAAATTTTCCTTTTAGCAATCCTGACATTAGAAGTAGCACGTTTCGTGATTAAATCGCGAATTACAAATAGCTGAAAAAGCTTTATTGCTATCTCTAGAGGTAATCCACATTGATGTAATGAAAGCGAAGGACCCACAACAATGACAGAACGCCCCGAGTAATCGACCCGTTTCCCAAGCAGAGTCTCGCGAAACCTCCCCTCTTTACCCTCAATTACATCTGAAAGTGACTTGTATACTTTATTGTGACCATCCCTCGTCGGTTGCCCGCGAGACCCACTATCAAGAAGTGTATCCACGGCTTCTTGTACCAGTTTTTCCTGGCACATTACTAAATCTGCTGGCGCTAATTCACTTCTTTTTAATAGATAGGCAAGGTTGTTGTTCCGACGGATAACTCTCTTATAAAGTTCATTAATATCCGAAGTCACTACTTTATCCCCAGACCTATAAACAATGGGTCTCAATTCGGGAGGAAGAACCGGTAATAAGCACAAAACCATCCATTCTGGTTCTACATTTGTTTGAATAAAATGTTTCGCCAATTGCATTCGTCTAATTAAAAAAACTTTTCTTATTCGTCTTTTTCTATCTTCCCATTCATCTCCACTATACCCCTCGTCTTCTAATTCCTTCCATTCAACCAAGGAATTCTCTATAATAATTCGCAAATCCAAATCCGCTAATTGTTCTCTAATAGCACCTGCTCCTGTCGCAATTTCCCGATTTCGAAATGTTGCAAAGCCTGGGGTAGAAAAAAAGGGAGAAATGCTGTGGTTACAGGATGAAATTTCATCTTCGAATAAACCTCGTAATCGTAAGAAAGTAGGTTTTTTAGCGCTGGGCCTAGCAAAAGAGAAATCGCCGTATACTAGGCCTTCCAATTTCTTAAGGGGTTTATCTAAAAGATTCGCGATATAACTAGGAAGACCTTTCAAATACCACACATGAGTAACTGGACATGCCAGTTTGATGTATCCCATTTGATATCTTCGTATCCGAGAATCAACAAATTCTACCCCGCATTTTTGACAAAATCTTTCGTCTTCGTTTTCAGCTACGCTCGCTCGAGAATTTCCACAAGCACAAATTCCGCTTTTTATGGGTCCAAAGATTCTTTCGCAAAACAATCCATCTTTTTCTGGTTTATCGGTTTTATAATGAAAAGTGGAGGGCCTTGTGACTTCGCCAACGACTTCCCCATTAGGTAGGATTTTGTTAGCCCAAGCCTTTATTTGTTGAGGGGAAACGAGTCCAATTTGAAGTTGTTTATGTTTATATTGGTCAATCATAAAATAGAAATAAGAAAAGAATTTATATTTATTCTGATCAAACATCCTCCCTATTAACCTGAAAGTTCTTCTCAGATACAAGGAAATGGTTCAGTTCTAGAGCCAAAGATCGTAGTTCTCGAACGAGCACTCGAAAAGATTCTGGAGGATCCTCGTGATTAGGCACTCTTTTTCCCCAGATCGTAGCATTAAGTATTTCTTGGCGAGCTATAAGATGATCAGATTTATAAGTAAGTATCTCTTGTAAAATATGAGCAACACCAAATCCTTCTAAAGCCCAAACTTCCATTTCTCCTACTCGTTGTCCCCCTTGTTTGGCTCTTCCTCTAACGGGTTGTTGGGTAACAAGTGAGTAGGGCCCAGTAGAACGTCCATGGATTTTCTCATCAACTTGATGAATTAATTTTAAAATATAGGACTTCCCTATTAGAACAGGTTGTTCGAAGGGATCTCCTGTTCTTCCATCAAATATTCTGCTTTTTCCCGGGTACTCGGGTTCAAATACCCATGGATTTTTTGTTTGTTTACTGGCTTCATATAATTCCGAAAACACAAGTTTTCTTGAAGCCTCTTGCTCATATCTCTCATCAAAGGGTGCTATTCTATAATGTTTCTTTAGCAGATCCCCTGCTAATCCGAGCGAGCTTTCAAATATTTGTCCCACATTCATTCGTGAGGGTACTCCTAGGGGATTGAAGACCATATCAACAGGTGTTCCATCTTGCAAATAGGGCATATCTTGCCTAGGTAAAATTTTGGAAATGATCCCCTTATTCCCGTGTCTTCCTGCTACTTTATCCCCAACTTTGATTTCACGTTTCTGTAAAATATATACACGAACCATTATGTCGAGGGGGTCCCTCTGGATCCATTTCACATCGATAACGCGCCCTCTTCCACCTATAGGTAGTTTGAGAGAAGTTTCTTTTGAAGTGGATACTTCAAGACCAAAAATGGCCCGTAATAATCCAGCTTCCGCGATATACGAGGATTCGCTCGCTATCTGAGGCGTTAATTTACCTACTAAAATATCGCCTGTTTCTACCCAGGATCCCAACCTCACAACTCCATTTCTGTCCAAATTGCGGAGGAAATGTTCTTCTAGATGTGGTATTTCTTTAGTGATTTTTTCAGCGGAGCCTTGGCTTGTCGTATCCGTCTGAATTTCATATTTTCGGATGTGAAAAGAAGTATAAATATCCTCATATACCAAACGTTCGCTAATTAGTACTGCGTCTTCAAAATTGTAACCCTCCCACGGCATATAAGCTACTAAAACGTTTTTTCCTAAAGCAAGTTCCCCACCAACTGTAGCTGCTCCCTCCGCTAAAATTTGCCCTTTTTTAATGGATTTACCCCGCGGAACCCGAGGTTTTTGGTGCATACAAGTATTTTTGTTAGAGCGCCGATGGGTAACTAAAGGAATACTTATAGTCTTCCCACTACTTGATAAAAGGATCTTGTGACTATCACTAGAAATGATCTTTCCCTCGCGTTCGGCTATAATGGAAACCCTCGAATCTAGAGCTGTTTGGCGTTCCAATCCAGTTCCAACAATGCACTTCTCGGATCGAGAAAGTGGAACTGCTTGGCGCTGCATATTAGAACTCATTAAAGCCCGATTCGCATCATTATGCTCAATAAAAGGAATGAGAGAACCTCCAATAGAAAAATATTGGAAAGGAAAAATACTTCTAACATGAATCTGTTCCCATGCAATAGTCAGGAATTCTTGACGGTATCTAGCTGGAACAACCTGTTCTTCCTGAATACCCTGATTCAAGGACAAAGAATTTCCTGCTGCTATCATATAATATTCATCTCTATTTGGTGATAAATAAACCACCTGTCTCTCTTTTTTTTCTTTTGCTTTCTCAGATATTTCATAAAACGGACTCTCTATAGATCCCCACCAGTGATCAATTCTCGCATGAATAGCTAAGGATCCAGTAAGTCCAACGTTGATGCCTTCGGACGTGTCAATTGGACAAATACGCCCATAGTGACTCGGATGAATATCTCGGCTCCGAAAACTTGCAGTTCTCCCCGTCAATCCTCCAGGACCCAAACAACTCACTTTTCGCCCATGAACCGTTTGTGTCAATGGATTGGTTTGGTCAAAAACTTGCGATAAGGGGTATGTGCCAAAAAAGGTCTCATAAGTAGTTATTAATAAAATCGAAGTTGAAGTTGGAGTTACCAAAATTTGTGGAGTCGGTTTCGATTGACGTATGAATACTCTACGGATAGTTTTTTGAACCGCATGTTGTAAACGGCCAAGAGCCAGTCCGAATTGATCTTGTAACAGATCCGCAACCGAACGAATACGTTTATTTTTCAAGTGATTCATATCGTCATCGTCAAGTATACCCGTCCCAAATTTCATTCCAATCAAATGATCCGTAGCGGCCAATACATCTCGTGGTAACAAGAATGTATTGTTCTGAGGTATATTAAGATTCAGTCTCCGATTCATATTTCGTCGACCAACTCTTCCTAATTCACATTTTTGTTGAAAAAATTTCTTTTGTAATTCCTCACATAAGGACTCCGAAAATACCAGGTCCCCGCCTACACAAGCAAATTGTTGATAAAACTCCAAAATAGCTTTTTCTTTTGACTCAATCCTCTTTTTCTGCTTAGCATTCGGGAAAGACAAGAAAATTTCGGGGTAGGAAACATTATCTAAAATTTCTCTTAGATTCGAACCCATAGCTGATGATAGAACTAAAATAGATATCTTTTGTTTTCTACTCACGCGAGCCCATATCCTTTCTTTTTTATCAATTGCTAATTCCGATCTTCCTCCCCAATCTGATATTATAGTCCCGGTGTATATAGAAATTCCCTTATGGTCTAATTCGGAGCGGTAGTAAATACCAGGACTTAGCAATATTTGATTGATCACAATTCGGTATATTCCATTTATTATAAAGGTTCCTAAGGAATTCATTATAGGAATGTTTCCAATAGAAATGGTTTGCTTTTGCACATCGAAACCAAAAATTAATCTCGCAGATACATATAATTCAGAAGAATAAGTGAGTGATTCATACACAGCATCCCTTTCTTTTATCGAGGGTTCTAGCAATTGATATCCTTTCGCAAATAATTGAAATGCAATTTCGTGATCTGGATCTTTAATTGTTGGAAACTTCTCAAGTTCTTCTGCCAAGCCTTGATTAATGAACCTACAAAATCCCTCAAATTGGATCTGACTAAATCCGGGTATTGTGGACATTCCCTCATTTCCATTCCGGAGCATCTTAATCTTAAGTTTCCTATTTATCGAAGAAAAATTCCATTATCAGCTCACTCTTTATCAATCCCTACGGATCAATCTAGCAATCATGGAATCTATATTCTGTTTACTGAATCACATGAAATTCTAGGGAACTCCACATACGTATTTCATATATGTATTTCATACATATGAATAAAGAGAATTTTGACGAAAGTTCGACTTTGGCAGGGGTAGAAATGGAATTAAAATGAATTGATAAAAAAGTCCTAGAAAAAATTCTGCCACTTAAACTTTATGATATTCTAATCAGATTGGATAGCAAAGATTTATCGTTTTATCTCCTTTCTATGAAAGAAATAAAGCCATAATAATTTATAAGCACTAGAAAGTTTGACTTTAGTTCGATTTAGAATTTAGAATAGTACGCTTAGTTTTATTTTCAAAAAGAATTTGAAGGTTATTTTTTGTTTCGTAGTAATAGAATTGCTGAAAAATAAAGGATTTCGTTGTAGAATCCTAAAATAAAGTACTTCCTTTTTTTAAGTACTTGCTAATCGAGTTATCCACCTATTCACATATCCTTTCTTTTATCGTAATTTCACTTGTGTGGGCCAAGAAAAGAAGGCCAGGCCATAATCTATATCAGAGCAAATTTCCTCTTTTTATTCAAGATATTTAATGCAATGAAAAATTAAAGCATGATTCCCCGTAGGGATATGTACATAAGGGGGATCTGTAGATAATAATGCTGTTCGGACCTGGAGTTTACCTATATACAGATTAGGGAAACTTTTATTCTATTTTATTATGCCATTAAAGGAGAGAATACCGATTTAAGAGTCGTTTACTACTGCAATTAAAAAAAAAAATTCTAGTTAATGGTTCCAATTTGTTCTGAATTTTGCAGTCTGTGACTGGAAATCCACTTTTGCTCCTTTGCCATTTCAATAGAATAGAAAGAAAAAAGGGGTTTTAGTAAGAAAATATGGATGAATACTTGTTCTTTTCTCGATTTTAGATCGGATTTTTTGGCGGCATGGCCAAGTGGTAAGGCAGGGGACTGCAAATCCTTTATCCCCAGTTCAAATCTGGGTGCCGCCTGATCAATAAAACACTTAGGATTATAGTACTAATCAAACTCAAAAATTTCGTACCCTCATAAGTTGGGGCAAGAGAGTAACTAGGTCTGGCGATACTGGATTTTGAGAATCCATACCATAGTTCTATCCTCAAACGAGGCTTTGTTTTGGCAGCAGTGGCCCAAACGGGGAGCTACCAACAGAGATGAGGTAGCGTTTCCTTATTCTTTTATTAATTTGAATTGATTCGGGAATTTAAAACTATAGACTTCGTACATCTTATGCTACCTACATACACTAAAGTAAAGGCTACTGATTCTGTCGAGAATCAGATTGAATAGGCTGATCAAAAATCAATTTCGGAGTTGTGGAGTGGATAAGGTCTCCTCACTCTTTCATAGAAAGAGAGAAAGCGGGGCAGTAGGGTTTAGGTCAAAAATAAACATGGGTAAAGTAGGTATCCAATAAATATTTATCTATCCTAATTTTATGGTATATTCTGACGTCCTTTGCTTATAAAAAAGGTAACAAAAGGAAGAAAAAATCTCTCTATTCCCGCGTCTTCTATTCAGGACATTCCCACACTCTTTCTTTTTTAAGGAAAAGGTATATGTATCATATTTATACTTAATACTCTCCAATTCTACCAGAAATCATATAAGAATTTGATAGGAGTAAATTCCTTTAACTGATTCATCCATAGTCTTAGAGCAGAATTTTGACTCTGTACCCTTAATTCCACTATGATTATTGATCAATAGTAGAATAATTCCTTCATAGAAATAGGAGACATAATTTACATGGATATAGTAAGTCTCGCTTGGGCTGCTTTAATGGTAGTCTTTACATTTTCTCTTTCGCTAGTAGTATGGGGGAGAAGTGGACTCTAGGGATACTACTAATTGATTGAGTAGTCGAATTGTAGTATCAACTCTTTTCTTTAATTGATCATTTTATTTTGTATTAATCATTTTGCCAAACTTTATTTTTTCTCTCTTTCTTTAGTTTTGTTTCACTCTTGTAAAAAACTCTTTTAAGAAAGAGTCGTTCTATTCTACTATGTTTCATTCTACTATAATAGAAATAGAAAGAAATAGAATAGAAAGAGCGATTATAGTAATTAAGAATTTCTACTAGAAGTGACGAGTAAAAATAAAGTTCTTTACATAAGAAAATTAGACTTTCTTACACGAAGCTATTCACAACATATTGCACATTTTCCATTTATACTCTTTTCTTATTCTTAGAAATTTTTTTTTGTTCTTTTTTTTTTGAAGGATCTCGCGTGAAGCATCTCACGTCATTTTTAAGTATGAAAGATTCGCAGGTTTTTTCCTTTTATTTACTTTTTTTTATTATAGTCTATTCTCGTATTATTTTTCTCCCTCTTCATGGATTCTTTCAATGAAGAATTGTCTTCGATTTTTTTGATTTTGACTTGCTTGAAATTAAGTGGATGCAGTGAAAAAAGAAGTTGAATTAGATTACTATTTCAATCTACTAATATATTCTATGTAGATTCAAGATAATATAATAGAATTCTATGTAGATTCAAGATAATATAATAGAAAGAATCTAAAGTGTCGTAGAAAAAACTATATGTAGTTCTTTCTACCACACTTTAGGATTCCAACCAGATCCTTTCATTTAAGACTTGGATTTTTATTTTCTTTAATCCCTTTTTCATTTCTTCAATGATTAATTGGAATTCCAATTAATCATTTTGGCTGGCTGTTTTTACATAAATAATAAGTAAAAAGGCAGTAGGAACTAGAATGAACAATGCAGTAGCAATAAATGCGAGAATATTTACTTCCATAACCTCTTTATTTTATTTTTTCACAATAACTCGGGATGTAATCCCATGGAGAGGAAAAGGGGGTATCCCTGTAAATTCAAGGGGAGGACTTGCATTCTGATAATACTGAATCAATTCAATATTATGAATATAGGATCTATCATTATGAATATAGGATCTATCAAATCAATTCATGGTTGATAGTGGAATAATATAACATAGGAAGATCCCTTATCCATACTAAGACCAAAATAGGTTTTTTGATTGGATTTGGAACCCCCCTATTTTTCATCCTTTTCGACTTTTGCTTTTCTATATATATATGTAGAGCCAAGAATCTTTCTTATCCAATTTCCCTTCCCTTTTCTTATAGTTATACATACAATTATGTATGTATGTATTATATAACCGACTTTCTATGGGTCACATAGACATCCAAATAAGCAGTAGAAGTAGAAATGAGATGGAGAAAAGAGGATCTTAAATAAAAAAGATCCAATATTTTAATTTAGGAAAAAGAGTGTTTGCTTGGTTTTTATTTTATTAGGTTACTGTCAATATCTGCTTTTTGGGTCTAAAGATGAGAGCAGATTCATAAAAAAAGGAGTCGACAAATGGACTGAGAATGAGGTAGATTCTTTCCAAGAATTCATTGAACATACACAAACAAAGTTGGAACTACAAAATGGAAGTGGTGTGGTTTAACCCCTAAAAAGGAACTAATTATATTAAATTCATTCTCTAACAATAAACGAATACAATTTGTGTATGGATTGGATTCCGGTAAAATACCGGAACCCTATTCCTTAAGATAAGAGTCAAATAGGAAGTTAAGATGAGGATGGTATCATCATCCCATAAAAATAGAGTAATATCCTAAATTATACTAATCCACGTATGATATGTATGTCCTTCCTTATCAACCGGAAGGAGTTAAAAAAAAAAGATTCCTATACAGCTCTCTTTTTATTGAGAGCTGCGAAATAAAAAAAGTAAAGTAAGGGTTCTCCATAGATATTTGATCTTGCCTTCTGCCCCCCCCGTTTTCAGGGAAATTCTTGATGAAAAAAAGGAAAGATGAATTTTTCCATTCAATATTTTTTTTTATGGAAGAAAAAAATGGATTTAGTTCATATTCACGAAGCCCTAGATTTTTGGGCCGAGCTGGATTTGAACCAGCGTAGACATATCGTCAACGAATTTACAGTCCGTCCCCATTAACCGCTCGGGCATCGACCCAGGAAGAATTTATTCTAGGGTTTTTGATAATCTATGATTAACCTCTTTTTATAATACTCCCTACCCCCAGGGGAAGTCGAATCCCCGCTGCCTCCTTGAAAGAGAGATGTCCTGAACCACTAGACGATAGGGGCATCAATAGACGATAGTGCTATATAGAACCACTCGTCATTATACTATAATGATAGTATGAGCAGTTTTTTGGAATTGTCAATATACTCGAATCGAAGAATATAAATAGATCAAAGCAAAGAGTCTTTCCTACTTTTCTATTATGCTTTCATAGGATTTTTTTTTTAGTTGATGGTTAAGTTAATTCACGGATCATCCCCTGCTTTTTAGGGAAATTCTTTTTACTTCTAAAGGATATAGAATAAGACTAGATTAATAAAAAGGATTTTAGATTAGTTCAGTACAGATATTGATTTGATTGCTCTAACAGGAAAAAGAGTCCAATTTCATTTATTTTTTGCAATTTAAACTCTGTGCTTCGTTTAGTGTTCAGACCAAAAATACAGGCATCTCATACTAAACGAAGTCAGAAAATGCAATAAAAAACAGAGACATTTTTACTCTATCGGATTCGAACCGATGACTTCGGTCTTGCCGTGGCATTACTCTACCACTAAGGGAAAAGCCCTTTATCGGATTTGAACCGATGACTTATGCCTTACCATGGCATTACTCTACCACTGAGTTAAAAGGGCTTTTTATTCCAAAATTATTCCAAAATTAGCCACTTTCATTTACCATTATAGATCTACTGCATAATGTACAAAATATATGTATATATTAATGTACAAAATATATGTATATATAGATATATATGTAGAGATTTTCTTTTCTATATTGAGATATAGAAGTTTATTCATGGTGAGGTTCAAAAAGGCCAAAGGGGCAATAAGAATAAGAACTGCTGTTAAAAAAATGGTAGACTTTGTTTTTTTTATCTTTAGCCTATTCACTTTTCACGTGCTCAGAATGTTCTGCAGAATTAGGACTTTTTTTCTTCTATTGGCTGATCTTATGATGAGAACTTTCTCCATTTATGTTTTATTTCCCTTAATTCTAATTGGGTGGGTATAAAAGAATTCGCCCTCTTCATATACCCATATGGCTGGGTATTGTATTAATTTTCAGTGATATACTTCTTATCTGTTTTGGTGCGAGATTGAAACAATTTTTTCACAGGCATTCCTTGGAAAAACCTTCGAGTTCAAAACTTTTCCATTTTTCAGTTTTGAACGGATTTGTTGCAGCAATTTTCAACGGGTACCCTTTGGAAATAGTACTTGAATATTATCCAAAAGGTGTATTTTGAACAAACTATATTGGAGTTTTATCAACAATTTTATTCTAAAAAGTGGGCAGTCGAATTTTTACTCCAGAGTATAAAAATTATTCTACAGCCTGCCTTACAAAAAAGAAAAGGAAGAAAGGAATTGATGGGTACTGTCGCCTATATCTCTTAGTGTATATTGTAGGACTATAGAATACGAAGAATACGATCCTAATCGAAATGCATACATTTGGTTCATACGCTAGTGGGATGGTAAGAAGAGATTTCTTTTACAGACTAGATAGAGGCTATCTAAATCCTAAATTAAAGGCCTGCCATTGAAGTACCAACTGCTCACTTTTCTCCGTAGGTGGGATTAGCTTCCTCCTCGAATGGCTAACCTTGACAAAGGGTAGTCTTGGTATCATAATCTACATGTAGCGGGTATAGTTTAGTGGTAAAAGTGTGATTCGTTCTATTAATAACTGAATTTGAAATGATATACTTAAGGCATCCTTAAGTTTTTTTTATATTCATATTCCGATGAAAACTTTAGTTCTTATAAAGGGTTTAATCCTTTTCCTCTCAATAGCATATTGAGGAAGAATATAATTCTCGCGATTAGTATCCAAAGACTAATTCAATTTGCATGAAAAATACAAATTGGATTATGAGTACAGAGGCGCGAAGCATAATTTTGCATTGGATTAAGTATTCCAATTGAATAAATATGAGTAAAGGATCTATGGATGAAGATACAAAAAAGTTTATTTCCAATCGTAACTAAATCTTCTTTTAGTTAAAAAAGAAATGGAAGCCCAATAGCTAAAAAACGATAGTTTTGGTTTACTAGAACCATCAGGATATTGTTTCAGCTCGGTGGAAACCCAACTCTTTTCCTCAGGATCTCTTGAATGAAATTAGGGAACGAAGTAAGTAGATTAGATAGATATTTAGGAGAATTTCTTAGATAGATATTTAGGAGAATTTCTATCTCCTACTCTATAGGGATCATCTAGAAAGCGGAGAGCTTTGGTTCCATTCAGACAGAAAAGCTAACATAGATGTTAAGTGGTGATAATAGCCATAAAGGAGCCGAATGAAATCAAAATTTCATGTTCGGTTTTGAATTAGAGACGTTAAAAATAATCAACTAACGTCGACTATAACCCCTAGCCTTCCAAGCTAACGATGCGGGTTCGATTCCCGCTACCCGCTCCAGTCTGTATAAAAAGACTATTCTATTTATCTAGACATGGTAGAGACTTGTATTCAACCCTTTTCGTCCACCAGTTTTTGGCCCTACAGAGCGGAGTAGAGCAGTTTGGTAGCTCACGAGGCTCATAACCTTGAGGTCACGGGTTCGATTCCCGTCTCCGCACTTAGCAGTCCCTATAAATAAATGAACTATTCTATTTGTATGGATATGGTAGATTGTATAGATATGGTAGAGGGCTATATCCAACCCTTTTTTTTTATTCAGCAGGCAGAAAAGAAAAAAGAAATAAAAGAAAGGCACAGTCTATTCCCCTTTAAAAGCAATTTTCTCTTGTTTGTCTCGGTGAATCCCCGGTTTAGGGCACCCTCTTGGCAAGTTCGATTTTCGCCCCCGAAGCACTCTTTTTTTTGAGTCGAGTGCAAAGGATAAGATAGGAAGGGATACGGTACTAGACTAACAACTACTTAATTTAATATAAGTAGTTAAGTAGTATAAGTAGTTAAGTAGTCAACTAGACTGAATTTTTTATCATAGTACCTTACTAA